AATACATCGTAAGCTAAACCCGTGCTGACGAATAACCAACCCGCAATAAATAAGGAAGGTATAGTAATGCTATGAATGACCCAGTATCGAATACTGGTAATAATATCCGCAAAAGAACGTTCTCCTGTGCTTCCAGACATGTTGAGCTCCGCATATTCTTGTACAGTCAGGGGGGGGGCCGATTCCGTAAAAGATTAAATCAGTAAATGGAAATTTACTGAAACCAATCTTTGTGAGATCGTCAATATTGTACCAAGGGTGTTTTTAGAGTATACCGAATCAGTATAGCTATCCTTCTTCTGACACAGCAATGCAATTTCACAATCAATATCGAAATGAAGTGTTAGATAATTTCTTTCTTCTTTTCTTGTTGCTTGTCGATGTAGAATTTTGTACCATTTAATATAAAATTCCTCAAATTCCTGTAGTATAAGGATTTTCTTCAGTTTCTACTGAAGATCAAGTAAAATGTGAATTCGACAGGTTGGTTTCCAATAATTTATGAAGGAGATTCTCATATTCTTACGATTCAATTAGACGTTACATCTAAAAACATACGTTTTGTGGTTGTATAAGATGTTTTTTGTTGGAATCTTTTTTTTTTTAGGAATTGGTTGGCCACCCAGTAACAAGTAACAATAGTAGATATTATTCAATGAAAGAAAGAGGAACAACGAATAAATAAAAAACAATAAATATTCGTGATGCACGCATTATTCTATTAGCCCCCCAAGGGGGTCCTTCGTGACCTAATTACAAAGATGGGTCTTTGTAATATCGAAAGATAAAATGTAAAACCCAGTTTCGATTGATCTTATCGTGCGATACTTTTTTCTTTTCAATCGCGAGATTATGTGAATGAACTACTACTGAGTTCGCTTTAAAGTAAAAAAAAAAAGTGCATTAGAAGTGTCGTTCGAAAAAAAAAAAAATGGATTCGATATTTCGATACAATAAAAAACAATCAAACTTATTTTCCAATTTTATTCCAGAGTGATTCAAAGAGAGTTTCATTTTGTGAATGAAGTTATAAAAAACGTTCTTATTATTACTTTATTTAGAATTTCTAATATTCTATATATACATATAGTTAGTTATATACATATATTAGTTCAGTCAACTCAAGAGTTGACCGATGAATCTATTGATTCAAAAGCGTGGGATGGGTAAATGTCACAGATGATTAATTGATTTCTTACTTATGTTACTCTATTTTTATTAGTATCGTCTATAATAATTGATGAATCAAATATTTTCAATTGAATTTATCCTTTCAATTGGTTGGTATTTTTGTTTATCTTTATCCTCGTATCTTTCAAAAATTGAAACTTAGGGAAGTGCTTTAGAAACATATGTATAAAAAGAACATATTTCATTTAGCCTTTTCATGCCTACTATAACTAGTTATTTCGGTTTTCTACTAGCATCTTTGACTATAACCTCAGCTCTATTTATCGGTCTGAGCAAGATACGACTTATTTGAAATTAATTTAATGAACAATTTATAAAAAAATCTTTCTATGGTAGTTCATATATTCTCCAGTCCCTTACCAATTCTTGGTCATTGAGATGTATAGTCAATACAGATTAATATTTAAGGATAAATATTACCTCTCCCTTCCCCCTTTCAAACAAATTGAAATGATTGAAGTTTTTCTATTTGGAATCGTCTTAGGTCTAATTCCTATTACTTTGGCTGGATTATTCGTAACTGCCTATTTACAATACAGACGTGGTGATCAGTTGGATCTTTGATTAATTAACATCTCGTTTTTTATTGACCTCCTACTTCCTTTAATCCGCGGGAGGTCAAATTTAGGTTGCTGCTCAATTATTTTAGTGTAATTTTGACCTCCCGCGATTAACAAGAACACAGAATCACGCCCTGTAGGATTTGAACCTACGACATCGGGTTTTGGAGACCCACGTTCTACCGAACTGAACTAAGAGCGCTTTATTATCACAATAAATATTTTGTAACCCCAATTTATCTTGCATATATATACTATAAAAAATAAAAATTAAATATTTATTTAATTATGTATTTTATTAATTGATCTCAATTGATCCCTCGTTACTGCTCAGAAGATAAGTAATAGGTAGGGATGACAGGATTTGAACCCGTGACATTTTGTACCCAAAACAAACGCGCTACCAAACTGCGCTACATCCCTTTCAATTGGTCTACAGTGTCATTGTAGAGAATCCCTGCCTTGTTTTCCACATCTTTATTTCCTACATTGATATACACAAACTCTCTTATCATTTCTTCCTTCTTCCTTTTGGTCTCATATATCATATAACAAACATATAATATGGTAAAAGACTTATATAAAGTATGAAATAAATATGAAATCTACCACAAAAAATTAATATTTTTTAGGAATTTAAGGCGGAAATGGACGTATTTTTTTCTTTAAATAAATATCTATTTTGTACATTTCAATTTGAATTAGGAACTCCGCGTACAAGTGGTAAGTCATTAACTACATATACACATACGGTCATATATGTATTACCATTAGGTATTACAAATTACAATAAAATTACAATAACGAATACAGAAAGAGGAGTTTTTAAAATGCGAGATCTAAAAACATATCTCTCCGTGGCACCGGTAGTAAGTACTCTATGGTTCGGGTCTTTAGCAGGTTTATTGATAGAGATCAATCGTTTTTTTCCGGATGCGTTGATATTCCCCTTTTTTTCATTCTAGCTATTGATATGGGAAGGGGGAAGAAGATTAGAGATACAATCAAATATCTGTAACTAATCCCTACCCCTCCCTCCTTTTTTTCTTTGTTTTTTCTTTTTTTCTTTTTTTACTTATTCTTTCTAAAAAAAAAAAAAAACAAAGAAAAAGCGGTTTCACCCTCAGTGAAACTATGAACTCGGGCTCAGGCTCAAATTAAATTAATAATAGAACGGAAATGCGGTGGTTGGGGCAACAATATCATACAAGATACTTAACTGAAAATGAAATACTGGACGGCAATTGGCAATTAAAAATTATAAATATAGTTAGAAATCATTATATTACTTATTATTTATTACTATATTGATTGCAACAAAATATTTATTTCATAATTTGATTTCGAGTTACCTGCTTCTATTTTTGTGTCCTTTCTTCTTCCTTGCTTCGGGTCGGAAAATTAAAGAATTGAGTGAATCAAAAACCAAAGGAGGTTCATGGCTAAGGGTAAAGATGTCCGAGTAACGGTTATTTTGGAATGTACCAGTTGTGTTCGAAATCGTGTTAATAAGGAATCAATGGGCATTTCCAGATATATTACTCAAAAGAATCGACACAATACGCCTAGTCGATTGGAATTGAGAAAATTCTGTCCCTGTTGTTACAAACATACGATTCATGGGGAGATAAAGAAATAGATCGAACCGATCGCTCGTGTGTCAGTCTTCCAAGGAAGATGAAAAATTACATATTATATATAACAATATATATATATAATTTCTTTTTTAATTTATTTAAATTTATTTAAATAGAAACAAATAAATATAAACAAACCAAATCCTATTTCGATCGGATCAAAGATGATATAGAATTAAGAAATAGGATTGGGATTTTCAGGATAAGGAATAAACAAACCATGGATAAATCCAAGCGAATCTTTCTTAAATCTAAGCGATCTTTTCGTAGGCGTTTGCCTCCGATCCAATCGGGGGATCGAATTGATTATAGAAACATGAGTTTAATTAGTCGATTTATTAGCGAACAAGGAAAAATATTATCTAGACGGGTGAATAGATTGACCTTAAAACAACAACGATTAATTACTATTGCTATAAAACAAGCTCGTATTTTATCTCCGTTACCTTTTCTTAATAATGAGAAACAATTTGAAAGAAGCGAGTCAACCGCTAGAGCTGCTGGTCTTAGAACCAGAAAAAAATAGGTTGACTCTTCAATTGAATTGAATCAAAATAAAATTCCAATCCAAACTCAAATGCGGATTGACTTTTTTTTTTTTGTTCGAAAAATCGTAAAATCGAAATGTCCTGTCGTAAGAAAAAAAATGGGAGAAGAGGAATAAATATTTTTTATTTAACGTCTTTCTTCATTTTGATGACTTTATCATATTTTATCATACTAATTTCTACTCTACCTTCCCAGAGTTCATTCTCCAGGGAACTCCATTTAAACTATTCCAACGGATTCCTTCCAATCTCTTTATTTTATGATCTCATTGGAAATCATATAAAGACAACTCTTATTTAATATAGCTATTTGTGCAAGTATTTTACGATTAAGAAGTAACTGTCTCTTGTACAGATTGTGTATAAATTTACTATAACTGAAGTATACTTTATTCTCGCGAATTACTGCATTTATCCGAGTGATCCACAACCGACGAAAATCTCTCTTTTGTCTACCTCTATCCCGATGAGCCGAAACCAAAGCTCTTATTTTCTGTTGAGTAATAGTACGAGTAAGTCTTGAATGAGCCCCTCGAAAGGTTGATGCAAATAAACGAATTTTTGTTCTACGTCTTCGAGCTATATACCCTCGTTTAATTCTGGTCATTGAATAAATGAAACTTTGATGAATAACTAATCGATTTCCTTTCTTTCAGTTATTCCCTTCCCGTATCCTAGTCTATTAATAACAAAACGGATTCTTCCAATGTATAAAATTTGAATTCCAATGGCTTTTGCTACTATAACCTTCCCGACCACGATTTTTTTTTTTTTTTTCTAGGTGAAATGCCTAGAAAAAATTGTATTGATATTAGGTATCAAAAACACATAAAAGTAGTAAATATAAATGGATATAGTGGGTTCCATCGTTTCTATGGTTACTTCTTAAACGGTGAGGTCCTCTCTATACACCGGAGCCCTTCTTTCATTTAATCAATGTTATTGTTAACTTGTACAGTTCACACTCTTTGGCTCTACCCATAATTATCCAGTACGAGGTCTTTCACAATGAGATCTACTTATACAGTAACGGTATTTAATTATGAAGATTAGCTGAGTAGCTGACCCTGTTAGTCCGTTCTTGCAAGAGTAAGGCATAATTTTTCTGCTTTTTAAAATAGTATTTCCCCTGCTTAATGGATATCATTTGCTATCAATGGAGAATTCTTTCTCATCTTAAATTTAAAACGGAGTTGATTGGATTTGCACCAACGGAAACCATACATTTGATACCACAATAGAAGGATAGATCTTTTTTATTTTTAGATATTGAATGGAGTTCTTCCATTCTAGTCTATTCACTGGTACTGATCGTTGATACTGGATCAATTGTTTTCTTTCTTTTGTCCTAGCCCATGATCTGAACGAGTCGCACATACACCCTAGTACATGTTCCTCGTCGCTGAGGACATCCCCCAAGAGCGGGGGATTTCGTGACATTTCTGATTGGCTGTCTTGTGTTTCTAATAAGTTGTTTAATAGTTGGCATATTGAATCATATACATAATGGGCTGGTTTAGATCGATCTTAACCGGATGATTATGAATTATTTTATTTCTATATTAATAGATTAATGAATAGAATATTAAATCCGGTAAGAAGATAAAATCTCAAATCACCAATTCGTCTGAAATTTTTGTTATTTTTTCTTTTTTATTCAGTCGCTACAAGATCAACAATTCCATGAGCTTGGGCTTCTGTTGCTGACATAAAAACATCTCTTTCCATATCTTCGGATACAACCCATAAGGGTTTGCCTGTCCTTTGTACATAAACCCTTGTGACGGTTTCGCGCAGCTTCAAAAGTTCTTCCGCTTCCAAGATAAATTCTCCCGTCTGTGCCTCATAAAAAGAACTAGCAGGTTGATGGATCATTACCCTGATGATATAACATAATAAATGTTTATTCTATCTCGCATGATGATAAGGTGGAATAATAAAATATATAATTGAACAACCGTACAGGCATCTTTTACGCATTGCATACGGCTCTATAATGGAATTCGTTTTTACCTTACTTAAATATCAAATAAATTAAATATAGGGTCTATCAGACTCGGGTTGGTAAATGATCCAATAACCACCCTTCTTTTTGTTTTTGGAGTAGTTCAAAAATACTATGATGGCTCCGTTGCTTTATATATTTATTTCGTCTGTTATTTAGCAATCCCAAAGTTTCTTTTTTTTTTTTTTCAAATAAAAAAACAAGATTTTTTTTATTTTCATATTCTTTCATAACCTAAATATTGTTAAGAGCCTCCCGGCGTGAAAACAAAAAAGTTTGTGACGCTGAAATAGGCCTCCCGATAGATTAGATAAAATCGGAAATACCTTTTATCTCATACTACTCTTTCGATACATAATTTAAGGGTTAAAAAAATTTATCATATCGAATTCGAAGTGCCATGCTATTATTACTTAATATTCATATTTCATATAGCGCGAAGGCATAGTCTTCTTTTTTCTCTCAAATCAAATAAAAAACTCATTGGCGCCAAGCGTGAGGGAATGCTAGACGTTTGGTAATTTCTCCTCCGACCAGAATAAAAGATCCCATTGAAGCGGCTAATCCCATGCATATTGTCTGTATATCTGGTCGCACAAATTGCATAGTATCATAAATAGCTACTCCGGGTATTACCCATCCGCCAGGCGAATTTATAAACAAATATAGATCTTTGGTATCATCCTCTATACTGAGATATACCATAAGACCAATAAGTTGATTCGAGATCTCGCTATCAACCCCTTGGCCTAAAAAAAGTAATCGTTCTCGATAAAGTCGGTTGATTGGGATAAAGTTGTATCCCTTAGAAACCGTACATGCACCTTTTGATGCATACGGTTCAACAAAAATAACGAAAAAAAAAAAAGAATCAATGTGTAGATGTAGATTCTAGCGCTTTCTTTTATTTTTTTTTTTTTTCATACCAGGCTTTTAACTTATAAAAAGGGGCTTTTCTTTCATTTTTCAAAAAAGATGGGTTTTGGCCTGTTTTGTTTATCTATAAAAAAAAATTACTAAATTTATCTAACTAACTTTTCATTGATGTATTGTTTCATCGAGATACAATCTCAATCGCGATGTAATTTTCTTGTTCCTGAATGGGCTTCTTCAATTTTTTTAGGTTTATGCTCTACTCCGAGTAAAGATCCGCCCGATTTGGATTTGCACATATATGACAAATGCCCCAATACCACGTCCTTTTGCTACGACTTCCTTTTTACAATTTATTTCATGTCTTACAACAGATATTCAATGCATTCATCATATTACTCGATTGATTAACAGTTTGAGATCACTTCTATTATAAATATATAAAGAAATAGAATATGATAGAAATAGTAATCATAAATAGATTTTTTACCGGTTTTTTTTCTAAACGGAGCCTGGATACTTCATTTTATTGGCCTAACCAAGATAACCATAAATTATTCTAATTGATAATATTAATCTGTATACCCTCCCGAAAAAATGGATCTAATTGAACTTCACGCTCCAAATTTTTGATAATTCAATCAATCTTTCTTGGGCGAAGGGGAGGATATCTCGATCGGGGAAGAGAATGGGGAAATACCATATGACCCAATATATCTGACAAGTCGCACTATACGTCAATCCACAATGCATCTTCCTCTCCAGGACTTCGAAAAGGTACTCTTGGAACACCAATAGGCATTAAATAAAAGAAAAATTAAGTACTATATCTCACTTTGATGTGAAAGCGTAACAATGGATTTAGTGTCCTACTAATATTGGCCTTTATCATATTTTATCCCTTTATCATATTTTATCCATAGATTGACTAAGTTTATAAAAAAAGATAAAGAAGACAAAATGAATAAAGGAAAATTATTACAAATAAGTCCTTTGAATGATGAACAAATATATATATGCATTCACTCATATAAAATGGTATCAACTCCCCTACCATTGCGTATTGGTACTTATCGGGTGTAGAATAGATCTGCTTCTTTTTGTTCCTACGAACAAAATAGTTTCATTATTACTAAAAGTAATTGAAAAGAATCAAACAAATCAAAGAAATATTAATTCTTTCCCCAAGATAATCCACTAAAAAGAGGGTCCACAGCATAGTTTTTTCCAATGCAATAAAGTTACATTGTGTCTATTTTTCATTGATAAAGGGGTATTTCCATGGGTTTGCCTTGGTATCGTGTTCATACCGTCGTATTGAATGATCCCGGTCGTTTGATTTCTGTCCATATAATGCATACAGCTCTGGTTGCTGGTTGGGCCGGTTCGATGGCTCTATACGAATTAGCAGTTTTTGATCCTTCTGATCCTGTTCTTGATCCAATGTGGAGACAGGGTATGTTCGTTATACCCTTCATGACTCGTTTAGGAATAACCAATTCATGGGGCGGTTGGAGTATCACAGGGGGTACTGTAACGAATCCGGGTATTTGGAGTTACGAAGGTGTGGCCGGGGCACATATTGTGTTTTCGGGCTTGTGCTTTTTGGCAGCTATCTGGCATTGGGTGTATTGGGATCTAGAAATATTTACTGATGAACGTACAGGAAAACCCTCTTTGGATTTGCCTAAGATCTTTGGAATTCATTTATTTCTATCAGGGGTGGCTTGCTTTGGTTTTGGTGCATTTCATGTAACAGGATTGTATGGTCCTGGAATATGGGTGTCCGATCCTTATGGACTAACTGGAAGGGTACAATCCGTAAATCCAGCGTGGGGTGTGGAGGGTTTTGATCCTTTTGTTCCGGGAGGAATAGCCTCTCATCATATTGCAGCAGGGACCTTGGGCATATTGGCGGGTCTATTCCATCTTAGTGTACGTCCACCTCAACGCCTATACAAAGGATTACGTATGGGAAATATTGAAACCGTCCTTTCCAGTAGTATTGCTGCTGTCTTTTTTGCCGCTTTTGTAGTTGCTGGAACTATGTGGTATGGTTCAGCAACTACCCCGATTGAATTATTTGGTCCCACTCGTTATCAATGGGATCAAGGATACTTCCAACAAGAAATATATCGAAGAATTGGTGCTGGGTTGGCTGAAAATCAAAGTTTATCTGAAGCTTGGTCTAAAATTCCCGAAAAACTAGCTTTTTATGATTACATCGGCAATAATCCGGCAAAGGGGGGGTTATTCAGAGCGGGCTCAATGGACAACGGGGATGGAATAGCTGTTGGGTGGTTAGGACATCCTATCTTTAGAGATAAAGAGGGGCGCGAACTTTTTGTACGTCGTATGCCTACTTTTTTTGAAACATTTCCGGTTGTTTTGGTAGACGGAGACGGAATTGTTAGAGCCGATGTTCCTTTTAGAAGGGCGGAATCTAAATATAGTGTCGAACAAGTAGGTGTAACTGTCGAGTTCTATGGCGGCGAACTCAACGGAGTCAGTTATAGCGATCCCGCTACTGTGAAAAAATATGCTAGACGTGCTCAATTGGGTGAGATTTTTGAATTAGATCGTGCTACTTTGAAATCCGATGGTGTTTTTCGTAGCAGTCCACGGGGTTGGTTTACTTTTGGACATGCTTCGTTTGCTTTGCTCTTCTTCTTCGGACACATTTGGCATGGTGCTAGAACCTTGTTTCGAGATGTTTTTGCTGGTATTGATCCAGATTTAGATGCTCAAGTGGAATTTGGAGCATTCCAAAAACTTGGAGATCCAACTACAAGAAGACAAGTAGTCTGATACAATATGCTTTGTTACTTGTTACTTTTCATTTTTATTTTCTTTTTGTGATTTTTAGATGGGGTACCAGATAAATCTTGATTTGAATCACTGCCTTTTCTTTGACTCTTGTTCTTTATTTATCCGGGAGGCGATCCCAAATAAACAGGTATGGAAGCTATAATTGTAAACCACGATCGAATCTATGGAAGCATTGGTTTATACATTCCTTTTAGTCTCAACTCTAGGAATAATTTTTTTCGCTATCTTTTTTCGAGACCCGCCTAAAGTTCCAACTAAAAAGGTGAAATGATTTGTCATTATCTCAATTGAAGTACGGATCCTCCCAATATTGGGAGGATCCGTACTTCAACTAGTCCCCGTGTTCCTCGAATGGATCTCTTAGTTGTTGAGAGGGTTGCCCAAAAGCAGTATATAAGGCGTACCCAGTAAAACTTACAAGTAAACCAGATAAAAAGATGGCAACTAGGGTTGCTGTTTCCATGATTATATAGTTTTAAGACATTATAAAGTTTTAAGACCACAATGGATCTATGATAAGATCATTTATTTACAACGGAATGGTATACAAAGTCAACAGATCTTACTGAATATAAAATATTATGGCTACACAAACCGTTGAAGGTAGTTCTAGATCTGGCCGCCCAAAACGAACTAATGCGGGGAGTTTATTGAAACCATTGAATTCAGAATATGGTAAAGTAGCTCCTGGGTGGGGAACTACTCCTTTGATGGGTCTCGCAATGGCTCTATTCGCGATATTCCTATCTATTATTTTGGAGATTTATAATTCTTCCATTTTACTGGATGGAATTTCAATGAATTAGATTCCCAAGAACCATTAACTGGCTTTTTCAATACAAAGTGAAGCGTTTAGGTTTCTGATTTTTATCCCATTCTATTTTGGTAGTTTGACCGTGGAATTTCTTTGTTTCTGTATTTCCGGAATATGAGTGTGTGACTTGGTATAAATGATCCTATGGATAGTACAGAGAATGGGTCTGTCATCTTGATAGAGATGGTTTTACTTCGTCGGATATTCATTCTAGTATCTGGAGCACGGAATATATGAAATAGATTACTATTAGAACTATGATTCATACTTAATAGTCAGACCTCGTGTCCGGACTTCAAAAAATTTTTTCAAAGAGTTAGAAGTTATAAATAGAAATATTTTTATTCTTTCAAACTTTCGTTTATGCTTATTTTGATCAAAGGACAAAACAAAGGTTTCTTTGGTTTGGATTTTTAGTCATTATATCTATTCATTGAATAAGTGATGATCCAATGGTTCTTACTCAGGGAATTTTGGGACTTAGACTTAGTTTGAAAGGGTTTTATTGAATCATCGTGGTTTTAGTATGAATCTGAGGTTTTAATCAATTCATAGGGTCTTAACAAGAGAATTCCTATCAATAATAAAGAAAACAGCAGTAAAGCCGCATTACACATAAATAACACCAAAGAAAATAGGTAAATAGAAGATTCAAGAGGCCTATAACGATCAATATATAGACGAATGAGCCGACTTGATTTTTTGGCATTATAACCACAAAGAAGAGCTTTCGGATTTTTATTCTTTAGTATCTTCAAAAAAAAATTGAATCATAAATCATAGAATTAATAAATTTCAAACTTTATATTACACACATCCGTTAGAACTAGTATTTGGGTGTTTCTGTTTGAGCCGTACGAGATGAAATTTTCATATACGGTTCTCCGGGGGGGTCCCCTTGATTTACCTATCTCAATAAAATCTATGATTGGTTCGAAGAACGTCTTGAGATTCAGGCAATTGCCGATGATATAACTAGTAAATATGTTCCTCCTCACGTCAACATATTTTATTGTCTAGGGGGAATTACGCTTACTTGTTTTTTAGTACAAGTAGCTACCGGGTTTGCTATGACTTTTTATTATCGTCCGACCGTTACGGAGGCCTTTGCTTCTGTTCAATATATAATGACTGAAGCTAATTTTGGTTGGTTAATCCGATCAGTTCATCGATGGTCGGCAAGTATGATGGTCCTAATGATGATCCTGCACGTATTTCGCGTGTATCTCACCGGCGGCTTTAAAAAACCTCGTGAATTGACTTGGGTTACAGGTGTGGTTTTGGGTGTATTGACCGCATCTTTTGGTGTAACTGGTTATTCCTTACCTCGGGACCAAATTGGTTATTGGGCAGTCAAAATTGTAACAGGCGTACCAGACGCTATTCCTGTAATAGGCTCGCCTCTGGTAGAGTTATTACGCGGAAGTGCTAGTGTAGGACAATCCACTTTGACTCGTTTTTATAGTTTACACACTTTTGTATTACCTCTTCTTACCGCCGTATTTATGTTAATGCACTTCCCAATGATACGTAAGCAAGGTATTTCTGGTCCTTTATAAAGAATATATACCATCTTGGAATCAATCATCTATCACTTGGGGTAGGAACACTAGTATTTCATTGCTACAAATATGGATTATTGAAAAAAAAAATAAGACATGTATTGGGATATTTCTCTTCAACTCTACAAAAATGTATTATTTTTTTGACACTCATAGTTGAAGTGAATTTTCCGAAGATAAAATGGATTATGGGAGTGTGTGACTTGAACTATTGATCGGGCCTTGCAGATATATGTCCTTATCTATCTGCCACATTTGAATTCACAACAAAAAAATGTGTCTTTGTTCCAACCACCGCGTAAGCCCCATACAGAAGATAGGCCGGTTCGTTTGAAGAGAATCTTTTCTATGATCAGACCCGATCATGTCGTGTATGATATGAACAGGCTCCGTAAGATCCAGTAGAATAAGTGATTGGCATAATCCGGATTATGTTTTATATATTTCACTTACTAAATAGTATAGAAATGTATTCATTTCC